TCCAATGTGAGTAGGATCACTTAGCCATGCTTCATAATTAGAAAAACGGGCCCCATGGAAGTACATGCCACTCAGCCAAAGAAAGATGATGGAAAGTTGACCAAAATGAGCACTAAATACTTTTCTAGAGATCTCTTCTAAATCACTAGTATGACTATCAAAATCGTGAGCATCAGCATGTAGGTTCCAGATCCACGTGGTAGTATCAGGACCTTTAGCTATTGTTCTTGAAAAATGGCCAGGTCTGGCCCACTCCTCAAAAGAGGTTTTTACAGGATCTTTATCCACAACAATTTTCACTTCTTGTTCCGGCGAACGAATAATCATTAAGTCCTCCTCTTTCCGGACAAAACATACAAAGAGACTTGCCAACAGCAAAGTGAACTTTTTAAAATAGATATCTTTTTTATTTGATGATTAGTTTATTTTTTTCCGATACTAATACTAACACCCATCTATTTTGTAGTTATTCACTATAACCATTATGATATTGAAGTCGATCTGAGGCAAGTGTTCGGATCTATTATGACATAAGTATATGGCGCCCAATGGACTTTAATTGTTTTGTAAAATTAGGATTTTCTTTGAGAATCTAACTATTTCTTTGAGAATCTAACTATATATATAACTATATTTGAATGGAAAATAATTTATTATTATTATATTTGATTTGATTATATTATTCTAGTAACTATGAGAAATTACAAAAGAGAATCATTGATTATAATTCATCAGGTTAAGAGAATCTATTGATTTTCTAGATATTATATATTTTCTATTATATATATCTATATAAATATAATATAATAGTATAGATAGATGTAGATCTTATTTTGCTACTGTTCCATAGTCCATTTATCCTTATGAGATGCCATATAAAAAAAAGAGTAAAATAGAAAAGGAATTGATATAATAAAATTCTTTATTGGATCTTGGCATAGAAACAATTCTTTTTTTGTCAATTACGACTAATAGATCAACAACAACAATGTTATCAATGGAAAAAAGAAGGGTCTTATGAAGATTCAAAACGCTTTGTGATTTTCAACCAATTATGTGCTTCAATATAATTACCCGGAGTCAGCGCTATAGCTTGTTTCCAATACTCAGCAGCTTGATCAAACCAAGTCTCTGCAATTTCTGAATCACCTTGTAAAATGGCCTGTTCTCCCCGGTCGGAATAGGAAATTCCTTCCCTTAGAACCGTACTTGAGAGTTTCCTACCTCATACGGCTCATAAATACATTCCTTTTTTGTTCTCTCTTAATCCATACGATGCTAATGGAATTATAAAAAAAATCAATTTAATTATTAAAATAAAAATAGTGAATTAGATAAGTTTTAAACTCTCATTCTGATCAATCAAATAATCAGTTATCAGTTTGCTCTTTTCTCCCACCTTCAGAAGGATGAAGCACCAATCGTGCTATACCCTTACCATTCTATGAAAGATAACTATCTCGGTTTCATATACAAAATTCATATAGAATCTTTGAAAAATCATTTTTCCATAAGAAAAAATAACTTACTATCTTTGGGATCTGATACTACACCGCTGCTCAATAACTTAGGGGATTCACTCAATTACATAAGTGGATTCCTTACTTTTGTTGCATACTATGACATAAGTAAAAGTAAGCAGTTTTTCGTTGTCTCGACACGATACGTCACGAATTGATCTTTACGGTGCTCTTTTATCCATTTTTATTTTTATCCATAGAATATATAATAGGTCTTTTCTTCTTCTTTTTTTTGTTCTCGTGAAGTTTTCTTTCTTGCTACAGCTAATAAAAACCTTTTTTTGGACGATTTCTATGTAGAAAACCTATTTGTTTCTAGTCTAGTATTGACTAGTCAATTTAATCTTTTATTTTTTTCTATAGTGGAGATAGTCGCACGTAATGACAGATCACGGCCATATTATTCAAAGCTTGGGGTAAAAAGGGGTTTCGTTCTAGTGCACGGAAATAATATTCTAAAGCCTTTGTATGCTCCCCATTGCTTGTATGTATAAGACCTATGTTATAGAGTATATAACTTCGATCATAGGGATCCATTTCTGATCGCATCGCTTCATAATAATTCTTTAAAGCTTCCGCATAATTTCCTTCGGATTGAGCCAACATCCGTTACGATCGTTCATTCGTTCAAATCAAAAGAATCTCCGTTACAGAACCGTACATGCGATTTTCATCACATACGGCTCCTCCCTTCTGTGCATAGTACTCAGGTAAATAAGTCATAGAATACCACCATTCTTTGATATCATTTCATTATGGACTGCAAAGGGACTAGTATTTTTACAAGAAATTTCTAGGCAACCTTTCCGCAAGAGTATTAGTTTAGTCATTCTATTCTTTTTAGTGCTAAATAAATAGTACTAGCAACTTTAACGATTCCGTTGTTCTCAACGCTTCCTATTTACAGGAATTTATCACTTCAACAATATTTGATGGTTCTACGGGTATCCAAAGTACAAACGAGATGGATGTTTGTTGTCCTAACCATTCTTATGAGTTCTTATACAAAAAAAGGGGGTAACCTTTTTTTTTAATAACAAAGTATTTGTTTTGTTGATTCCTATTCTCAGGTGTAGTGCTTTATACCCTATGCCGCCGACAGATAGTCTAATTCTATAGGTTTAACCTTTCGCTCAATACTCAAATCAAAAATTGGAGCATTTTAGGATGCATCAATCGAGGATACACAACAGAAGGAATTGGATATCTCCAAGCTTCACCTTCACCAAGCGTGAGCTTATTTTCTTATTTTTATACCGAACTCCCTTTTTGCTTTTTTTACTTATTACTTATTTTCTAGGTCTAAAAAGAAAAAACCAAGAAACAGATCAACTCGCACCATCTCTGTAATAGGTAAATGCCTTTTTTTCTACATAGGTTGTTGGAATGATTTGCAATAAAATATTTGCTACAATTGAAGAGGTCTTATCAATAAAGTTTACATTGATCCTAGATCTAGACATAATTTAGTAATCCATTCCACAATTTTTTTCATTACCCCTCGTTGGTTTGGGTTCTCCCATGCTACAAACAAAGGAATTATAAAGTATTCTACAGTGCAAAATCGCATAAAAAAGATGTATTCGAATATAAATCAATAAAGAATATAAATAAATAAAGAAAAGATGTTTAAATAGAACGAACTAGAACTAGATAAATAAAATTGCTAGGGGCTCTCCCCCCCCAAGAAACCCCCGTGACAAAAATAAAGATAAATATTCAAGATATATGCTAAATAGAAATAAAATTTCACAGTATTAAATGAAAATATTCAGTTACTATTTCAGCTAAGGTGAATAACCAAGGATGTTCTTTTATTATTTATAATCTTTTTTTATTTTGATTTGGTTTATGATTCAACCAAGGAGAAAAAATAGTCTAATTAGACAGACAGGCTTTTCATGAATCGGAAATATTTTCACTAGGTATGTAGTGCGGGATGGGATAATTGATGAAATCCATTGTTGATAAATAGGAAAATAATACATTTTTGATTGGTGATACCACCCCACAAGTAAAACTCGCTATTAACTCATTTTATTGTCAATAATAGTATTATTTATAAAGGAGAGATGGCTGAGTGGACTAAAGCGGCGGATTGCTAATCCGTTGTACGAGTTATTTGTACCGAGGGTTCGAATCCCTCTCTTTCCGTTTCTTTGAACTTATTAATCTTACTGCCTACAATGAAGCAAATGATTATTGCTTTTTCAATTAAGATTCCAGGAATCAAAAGAAATCCTTTATATTAGTATATAATGGGTCAAATAAAATAGAAAGAAAAACCTGATTATTGATTTATTTTTGATACGTAACTTAGAGAATAGAAAATCTAAATTAAGATTCTTAGATGGATTGAGTTCATTTAGTTCAGCAGAAAGGGGAAAACACAATTCAATACAATGAGCTACGAATGTTTTTATTAGGTTCAAGTCTGACGAGAATAATATTCTACGACTAGCAATTCATTTATTTTCAAACCAACCCATTGAATATCAATTATTTGATTGATTAATCCTTTATATTGCAATGAATCAATAGTTAAATTTAAATGTTTTGGTAATTTGTCATGCGCAGATGAAAGAGTATCCTTTTGAATTAGACTTTTGGATTTTGTATTCTCTTTTGTAGTAATGATATCGCGAGGCTTGCAACGATAACTTGGTATATCGACTACACGACCATTAACTAAAATATGTCTATGATTAACTAATTGCCGTGCTCCAGGAATGGTCGAAGCCATGCCCAATCGAAAAAGGATGTTATCCAAACGCATCTCAAGTAATTGTAGTAAAACCTTACCTGTTGACCCTTTTGCTTTTCCCGCGATGTGTACATATCTAAGTAATTGTCGTTCTGTTAGACCATAATGAAAACGTAATTTTTGTTTTTCTTCTAAACGAATACGATATTGCGATCTTTTCCCTGATCGCAATTGATTCTTAGGGTCATTTTCATATTTTGGTCTTTTACTAGTTAATCCTGGTAAAGTTCCCAACCGGCGTATCTTTTTGAAACGAGGTCCTAGGTAACGAGACATAAAAGCTCCTTTTTTCTTTTATTGAAATTGTATTTTATGTAAAAAAGATAAATGAAATGAAAATTAAACTAAACGATAAACCAAATTTGCTGAAGTACTATATGTACCAACATCTTTATTTTTTTTTATATGTATAATAATACAATGTATATAACATACATAATACGTTAATATTAATAGGTTATGGCATTTATTTGTAATTTTATTTTGGCAAAAAAAGGGGTTATCCATCATGGAAAAATCAATTGATAAAAAGCCGGCTATCGGAGTCGAACCGATGACCATCGCATTACAAATGCGATGCTCTAACCTCTGAGCTAAGCGGGCTCACATAATATAATTGTAATACAATGTAAAAAAGAATATCATGTATAAATAGAAAACCACTCAAATAGAAGTAATATTCTAGTTATTAATTACCTATTTTGTTCCTATAAACTATATACGTTATAGTTGGTTTTTGTCAAAATGGAACTGAAAGGGGGAAAATAATCAAAAACAAAAAAGATTTATAATTAAGCTTATCAATCTTATTTTAAGATAACTATTCTTATTCTATATTATAGAATATAAAATATACAATACAATTTATAACCATATAACATAATGTATAAAAATGATAAAAAAAGATTCATGTTGAACGTTATAGTATTAAAGGCCACACTATAAAAACAAAAGGGAGAGAGAAATTATATGTGGAATATATCTCTTCCTATTGAATTGAAAATACATCAATGATAAAATCTGTTCCAATGGTAACTCTTTTAATTCTTGAATAGGTATAAATAAAAGAAGAGGATATGTAAAAAGGAAACAGCATAGACTTGTCAATTTAATATAGTCTAATACTAATATAATATATAACTATTTACTATTACTATAATATACTAATTGCTCTCGAAGGAATTCAAAAAAAGTAAAAAAAATATCAAATCCAATAAAGAAATTACAAACGGAATTTGTTTTTATTTCAAAGAAAATCTCAAATAAAGAAGAAAGGGGATATGGCGAAATAGGTAGACGCTACGGACTTGATTGTATTGAGCCTTGGTCTGGAAACCTGCTAAGTGGTAACTTCCAAATTCAGAGAACCCCTGGAATTAAAAAAGGGTAATCCTGAGCCAAATCCTCTATTTAATAAAAAACTAAAAGAAAGGATAGGTGCAGAGACTCAATGGAAGCTATTCTAACGTATAGAGTGAATTATGTTGTGTTGTGGATAACTGGAATAAAGAACTCTATTTCCATAAGATAAAAGACAGCTTGATTCATATACCGACCAAAGACATAAATACTTATGGATCCAACCCGATGATTAATCATGATCCACCTTTTTAGATATGCATAATATAAAGACTATATACTCTGATATTGATATATGCATTATAATATTCATTTATTTCTATTTGTATACTTCAATTCAAATACTGAATGGACTTAATCTCCTATTGTATATTATGACAAAAATAATAAGTGAATACATTCCGAGAAAAAGATTAATGAATCCCATTTATTCCAGAGTTTGCTAGATCTTTTGAAAAACCAATTAATGGAACGAGAATAAAGAGAGAGTCCCATTCTACATGTCAATACCGACATCAATGAAATTGAGAGTAAGAGGAAAATCCGTCGACTTTAGAAATCGTGAGGGTTCAAGTCCCTCTATCCCCACCTATTGAACTTCCTAGTTATTTATTTGTTAGCAATCATTGAAATTAATTCATTAAATAATATTTACTTTTTCAGAATGGATTCTTTTTCAAGAATGAATCGAAATCAAAAGAATATCTCCTCCCATGTATACTAAAAGTACACAGATCAGATATGACAAGTCAAGTATTAAGTTTAAGTAAGTGTATCTACGATATAACTCATAAAATGATTTTGACATTTACTAGGTTATTCTTTGGAATAATTTTTTGTATTTTCTCTTCCATTGTCATTTATTGACATAGATAAAAACACTTTATCTACGACGATAATGCACCGGAAATCGTCGGGATAGCTCAGTTGGTAGAGCAGAGGACTGAAAATCCTCGTGTCACCAGTTCAAATCTGGTTCCTGACATAAAACTAAAAAAGGTAGCAAATCGTATATAGATTAATACAAATTCATAGAAAGTAGTTAGGATATATAGTCTCATTGACTGGTGTATAGCATAATAAATATTCATCTATTCTATATAAGTATATCAATATACATACAAATTCTTAGTAGAAATAAAAGATAGATGTACACTTATTGTAAAGAACAGAACCCCATTTTTTTTTTATTTTGTTGTTGTTTGTCCATACTTTGCTTTCTCTAACTCAAAAAAAGGAAATCTTCCTCTAAACTTGAAAAACTTCCAATTTTAGAGGAAGTAAAAAAGAATAACAATAATAAAATAACAAAACAAACAGATTACTTTTGAAATCAAGTAAAAATACGATTCTTTTTCTGTTCTGTTTATTATTTTATCTATTACTTTATTATTCTTACTTTTTCGAATAATAATATAGAGTAACCTTTTTGTTTTATTCTTTGGTATGTAGATTATGGAGATGTAGAAAAAAACAATATTTCTTTCTTTTTACTTGGATAAAGCCCAAATAAGGAATTACTACTAATGGAAATTGTGTCATAATAGGATTTTATTATCCTTCAATGAGCATCTTGTATTTCATAGAAATTGGGGGTAATATAGTCCTTACGTAGAGGCCAACCGATCCAACTTTCAGGCATTATAATACGTTTAAGGCGTGGGTGATTCTCATAAGAAATTCCAAACATATCATAAGATTCACGTTCTTGAAAATCGGCACTTCTCCAAATCCAGAAACTAGACGGGATTTTAGGATTATCCCTTGGAGAAAATATTTTTATGCATACCTCTTCCGGTTTTTCGATACCGTACTGTATTCTCGTCAGATGATAAACACTAGCTAAAAATCCGCCGGGTATTACATCATAGGCACACTGAGAACGTAAATAATTGTACCCATATACATATAAAATAATAGCAATCGAGTCCCAATCCTGAGCTTTTATTTGTAAACTTTCTATTCCTTTATAATCAAAACCCAAAGATCTATGAACCAGTTTATGTTTGACTAACCAATCGGATAAACGAACCTGTTGCATTGTCTTGATTTCTCCTACATTTGTATAAGTATTTCCCTTTTAAAATACAATAAAATTTGTAAAGATTGACTTGTACCTTTTTCTTCTGAACAAATAAATCCTACCTAATTCATTAAAGTGAGATGTTTAATTTTTGGATTAGAAAAGTGTTTCCGAAGATATTTAGGAAATAGAAGATAATATTGAATTAATTGATAAAAAGGATTTCAAGTAAGAGTACTTCGTCGAACAGAAAACTTGTGATTAGTAGTCAAACATCTATTTTTCTGTTGGAATACAGTTTGATCCTCCATTATCTCTCGAGATACCTTTTTACGAAGTTTTATTATAGCATCAATAACTGCCTCTGGTTTAGGTGGACAACCTGGCAAATAGACATCGACAGGAATTAGCTTATCAACTCCCCGAACAGTACTATAAGAATCAGTACTGAACATCCCACCTGTAATAGTACAAGCTCCCATAGCAATGACATATTTTGGTTCAGGCATTTGCTCATATAACCTAACTAAAGAAGGAGCCATTTTCATTGTTACTGTACCAGCGGTCAAAATGAGGTCCGCTTGCCTAGGACTTGATCTTGGAACCAACCCATAACGATCGAAGTCAAAGCGCGAACCTATTAATGAAGCAAATTCAATGAAGCAACAACTGGTACCATAGAGAAGTGGCCATAGACTCGATAGTCTTGACCAATTGGAAAAGTCATTTGATGTAATTGAAATAACAGAACTTGGAGTTGTTTGAGCACGTAATGGAAACTCCATCAAATTCATAACTGTCTCAATGTATTCTTTTCCTTCCTTTTGTGTATTGGATGGATATGTAGTTAAGACCATTCCAAAGCCCCTTTTCGCCATGCATAAATTGAACCAACAATTAAGATAAGCACAAAAATGAAAGCTTCAATAAATACAGATAAACCCAATACATCAAAACTCATTGCCCATGGATAAAGAAAAACTGTTTCAACATCAAAAACAACAAAAACTAAAGCAAACATGTAATAGCGAATTCGGAATTGTAACCAAGCGTCTCCTATGGGTTCTATACCCGATTCATAACTAGACAGCTTTTCTGGTCCTTCACTAATTGGGGATATCAATCCTGAAATAACAAATGCAAAGATAGGGATAACGCTTGATATTATTAGAAATGCCCAGAAAATGTCATATTTGTGAAGCAGAAACATAAAAAGACTCCTATTAATGTGGAATAAGCCGAATTGAACCATTCTATTGAAATTATCATTTTCAATTCCTTACCTTTCTCTAACTAAAAGAATAATTCACTTTACTCAAATCAAAGTGAATAGTGTTTATTTGGTATGGGGCATGTATTCTTTTTTTACTAAGGGATCCCTCCTTATCAAAGGTAATACCCATTTGATCTTTGATTCTTATTGATATTTTTTTTTATCTATATCTATAATGTAGACATACACATAAGGTGTTCTGATACAAATGCAAATGAAGCTCCTCACCTTGTGTTATTTTCGAAATCGATACACATAAAGGTTCTTATCCTTTATTCAAAATAAAAGGGAGAGGGGAAATTCAGTCATGTCATACTAAATAAAATGAGAAATAAATTACTTCAAATATAACTGTATGAGAATCCCATTTGACTACTACTATTCATTTAATCTACCGAATATGAATACTCTTAATACTATTCTAACTGTCTTGTATCTCAAAACTCTAACATTATTGTCTCCTTTATGGATATTATATATATTTAAGATTTCATATTCATATATATCTTATATATATATATTATATTATTATTATATATATTATATATATATGATATGATATTCATATTATTAGGATATTTCCTTTACTTTAGTTTTGTCTATTGTTATCTTAGACAGTGTAATGTATGCCTTTTGGAATAATGATAGAATCCATACATTCTCACTATTGCCTCAGGGTGGGGAATTGGACCAAATCCAATGTATTAGGGCTATACGGATTCGAACCGTAGACCTTCTCGGTAAAACAGGTTGAACTAATTATTATCCAAATAAATTAAGCTGTTTCAAAGACCCAACATGCTTTTTTATTGCATTGGGCTCTTTCATCAACTGATGTAAAGATCAGTTAGTCTACCATATTTTTTATTTACAGAAGTATAATGAACTGGCTCCTTGTACTCCGATTCATTTTTAAATCTAGGAGAAATACCAAAGTGTTTCAAAGAAGGGTTACCTTGACTTGGGTCTGCAACTTATTTTCAATGTGATTTCTCTCGTTCTGTTGCATGTATAATATGCAATAATATGAAACTTCATACACCTCGAAGTTCATAAGACGAAAAGAGGGGTTTTGAGACCCTTATACTCATTATGCCTAGCATTGAATGGACTGGCTATTTACCTTATCAATTAAGATCAAATAAAAGGCAGGTTCTACTCAATTAGACACCAGAATCGGATCGAACCAAATCTTTTGTATTGTCAGGCTATTTTTCTCTTATTCTTTCGAATTCATGGAGTAAGACATTGATTTTGCAATAATATGGCTTATGTTCCTTGCATAATAAGCTCCTTTGAAAAGCATTGGCGCACGTGTAAACGAGGTGCTCTACCTAACTGAGCTATAGCCCTTGGCAGAAAAATCTTAACATATAACAATTTTATTGTCAAGATGGACATTCTCTAATCCTGCACTCTTCAATGATTGGCTTTTTCTTTTTATTTTTATTTTAATGGAGTGGGATTGCTTAAAGATAGCATTTGATCTATGATAATAAATCAAAGTGAAAAATATGACTTTGTAGTGTTAAATTACCTACTTAACTCAGTGGTTAGAGTATTGCTTTCATACGGCAGTAGTCATTGGTTCAAATCCAATAGTAGGTAGAACTTATTAGATACCAGTGAATTAACTCCAATATCTAATAAGTTGTTCTACCCATTTTCTTTTTTTACTATACCCCTTATACCGGATCTTACATTGGTGGAAGAACAATGTAGTGTAATTAAAAAAAGGGGGATTACTTATAAAAAAGATGCTTTTTTATTCTTTTTCTGGATTAACTAGTATAGGAGGATATAACATTGACAGCCTCTACTCGTGTTCTAGCTCGTCTAAGAGCTAGATTAGCTTCGATTACTTGTCTTTTACCTTCAGCTTTATGAAAGTTAGCTTCAGCTATTTCAAGAGCTTGTTGAGCTTCTTGCGGATCAATGTCAGTACTCATTTCTGCATCGTTTCCTAAAATGGTGATCTCATTATTACCTATTCTAGCAAAACCTCCCATCAGAGCCACGGTTAACCATTGATGCTTAAGACGTATTCTTAAAAGACCTATATCTACAGCTGTGGCAATAGGAGCGTGGTTTGGTAATACTCCAATTTGTCCATTAATTGTAGATAAAAGGATTTCTTTCACTTCGGAATCGAAAAGAATTCGATTAGGAGTCAGTACACAAAGATTTAAGGTCATTTCTTCAATTTACTCTCCACTTCTAAGTTCATAGCTTTCGCGGTAGCTTCATCAATGTTTCCCACCAAATAAAAAGCCTGTTCTGGTAGACTATCTAGTTCTCCCGAAAGTATTAGTTGAAATCCTCTAATAGTTTCTGCAAGACCAACATATTTTCCCGGAGAGCCAGTAAAGACTTCTGCCACAAAGAAAGGTTGTGATAAGAAACGTTCAATTTTTCGCGCTCGTGCTACAGTTAAACGATCTTCTTCAGATAATTCGTCCAACCCAAGGATAGCTATAATATCCTGAAGTTCTTTGTAACGTTGTAACGTTTCTTTAACTTTTTGCGCAGTTTCATAATGTTCATCGCCAACGATCCGAGGTTGTAACATAGTTGACGTTGAATCTAAAGGATCTACAGCTGGATAAATACCTTTAGCAGCTAATCCTCTTGATAGCACAGTAGTAGCATCTAAATGTGCAAATGTTGTTGCGGGAGCAGGGTCGGTCAAATCATCCGCAGGTACATAAACTGCTTGGATTGAAGTGATAGATCCCTTTTTGGTAGAAGTAATTCTTTCTTGCAAAGAACCCATTTCTGTACTAAGGGTAGGTTGATACCCCACTGCAGAAGGCATTCTTCCTAATAAGGCCGATACTTCAGACCCTGCTTGGACAAAACGAAAGATATTATCGATGAATAGAAGAACATCTTGTTCATTAACATCTCGGAAATATTCTGCCATAGTTAGGGCAGTAAAACCAACTCTCATACGAGCTCCTGGTGGTTCATTCATTTGGCCATAGACTAGAGCCACTTTTGATTCTGCCAAATTTTGTTCATTAATCACTCCAGATTCTTTCATTTCCTTGTAAAGATCATTTCCTTCACGAGTACGCTCCCCGACTCCACCAAATACGGATACCCCTCCATGAGCTTTTGCAATGTTGTTGATCAATTCCATGATCAGTACTGTTTTACCTACTCCGGCTCCCCCAAATAACCCAATTTTTCCCCCACGTCGATAAGGAGCTAAAAGATCGACTACTTTAATTCCCGTTTCAAAGATGGATAATCTTGTATCTAACTGTATAAAGTCGGGTGCTGATCTATGAATAGGTGATGTTGCACTAGGATCTACAGGACCAAAATTATCAATCGGGTCCCCAAGTACGTTGAAAATTCGTCCGAGAGTGGCTCCGCCGACGGGAACACTTAGAGGAGATCCCGTGTCAATCACTTCCATCCCTCGCGTCAACCCATCTGTAGCACTCATAGCTACAGCCCTAACTCGATTATTTCCTAATAATTGTTGCACTTCACAAGTAACATTAATTTTCTGATCAGTAGTGTCTCGACCCTTAACTACCAAAGCATTATAAATATTAGGCATTTTACCGGGGGGAAAGACAACATCTAGCACTGGTCCAATAATTTGTGCTATACGCCCTATGCCCTTTTCTTCCATTTTTGAAAACGTAGAACTAGAAGTTGTAGGATTTGTTCTCATAATTACAATATGTTAATTATAATAAAAATAAATTCATTGGAATATATCCAAGTGGATTTTCCTTTTATTTTATATTTTGTACCATATAAATAAGATCAATCTAATTACATATAACAGAAATGTCCAATAGCAAGTTTATCAGTTAATTAAATAAGAAATAAATAGAGAATCACACTTGCTTGAGTTAGTATATTGTCTAACCGAAATCCATTCAAGATGGAATCATTTACTCATCTAATAAGTCAATTGGACAGTTTAGCGAATATCAATATATATATATGCTTTTCATAAAATAAGTTCAAGTAGATGAAATCCTTAGTCCAATGTGCTCTTTCTCCATCATTTTCATGATTAAAATATGGAATGTAAATTTATTTAAATCCGAACCTTATAATGAATCTCCATAATGGATTGTTTAGTTTGATCTGATTGGTTATTCTTTTTTCATAAGTGTTCCCTTTTTATACCCCTTTGCAGTTTATTATACCTATTCTCCTATCTAGGAGTTAGGTATATATACGACATATAGTAATTAATATTACTGTCAAGCGAGAGTTTTCTCAACAGTTATGACTTAAATTTACAAAAAAAATATTCAACATAAAAAGTAACCTATTTTCAATTGGGTTGCATTATCCATATAAAAGAATATACAATAATATATGTATTGAAGGAATAATCATAATAATGAATAAAACACATGATATGGTCTAAGAAAATTAATGCAATTTTTCTAATGTAAAGGTTGTTGATAATTTGAATATTGATAATATGAATGTTTCAAAGGTTTTATTTACAACTAATATATATCGAGTCGACCTTGTCGTTGTGAGAATTGTAAATTAATTAGTTTTAGGGAGGGATTTATGTCACCACAAACAGAGACTAAAGCAAGTGCTGGATTTAAAGCTGGTGTTAAAGATTACAAATTGACTTATTATACTCCTGAATACGAAACCAAGGATACAGATATCTTGGCAGCATTTCGAGTAACCCCTCAACCCGGCGTTCCTGCTGAAGAAGCGGGCGCTGCGGTAGCTGCCGAATCCTCTACTGGTACATGGACAACTGTTTGGACTGATGGACTTACCAGCCTTGATCGTTACAAAGGACGATGCTATCACTTAGAGCCTGTTGTTGGGGAAGAAAATCAATATATTGCTTATATAGCTTATCCTTTAGACCTTTTTGAAGAAGGCTCTGTTACGAATATGTTTACTTCTATTGTGGGTAATGTATTTGGTTTCAAAGCTTTACGAGCTCTACGTTTAGAAGATTTACGAATCCCTCCTGCTTATTCAAAAACTTTCCAAGGTCCACCTCACGGTATCCAAGTAGAAAGAGATAAGTTGAATAAATATGGTCGCCCCCTATTGGGATGTACTATTAAACCAAAATTGGGATTATCTGCAAAGAACTATGGTAGAGCTGTTTATGAATGTTTACGCGGTGGACTTGATTTTACCAAAGATGATGAAAACGTAAACTCACAACCATTTATGCGTTGGAGAGACCGTTTCTTATTTTGTGCCGAAGCCCTTTATAAAGCGCAGGCCGAAACAGGTGAAATAAAAGGGCACTACTTGAATGCTACTGCGGGTACATCTGAGGAAATGATCAAAAGGGCTGTATTTGCCAGAGAGTTGGGAGTTCCTATTGTCATGCATGATTACATAACTGGGGGATTTACTGCAAATACTAGTTTAGCTCATTATTGCCGCGACAATGGCCTACTTCTTCACATCCATCGGGCAATGCATGCAGTTATTGATAGACAGAAGAATCATGGTATGCATTTTCGTGTACTAGCTAAAGCATTACGTATGTCTGGGGGAGATCATATTCACGCCGGTACAGTAGTAGGTAAACTGGAAGGGGAACGTGAGATGACTTTGGGTTTTGTTGATTTATTACGTGACGATTTTATTGAAAAAGACCGCGCTCGCGGTATATTTTTCACTCAAGATTGGGTTTCCATGCCTGGCGTTATACCCGTGGCTTCGGGGGGTATTCATGTTTGGCATATGCCCGCTCTGACCGAAATCTTTCGGGATGATTCAGTACTACAGTTTGGTGGAGGAACTTTAGGGCACCCTTGGGGAAATGCGCCTGGGGCAGCAGCTAATCGAGTGGCTTTAGAGGCGTGTGTACAAGCTCGTAATGAAGGACGTGATCTTGCTCGCGAAGGTAATGAAATTATCCGTGAAGCTTGCAAATGGAGTCCCGAATTAGCCGCTGCTTGTGAAGTATGGAAAGCAATAAAATTTGAGTTTGAACCGGTGGATAAGCTAGATCTAACAAAATAAAATAGAAAGATAAAAATAAAAAATAAATGTATATTCTTTAGTCATTCTCCTTTGTTCTTCTAATGGATTGCAGTGAACCCCTGCCCAATCTTTTTTTCATAAAAGATTGGGCAGAATGCAATATCCAATAAAGAAGAAATTCACATTATACTTATCTACATATTTTTGCGATATGTAGATATCTTTGATCATATTCATATATACAACTACTAGATATAATTTATATCTAATTGATTGATTGTATCAATTCCCAATACATTGAAGTTGAAGACTAACTAATTCCAAATTTTTACTTTGTATTATCTTTATTATTGTATCCATAATTCATTCTATGGATTCTGAGGACTAGTAGTGGTGGAGCTTTTGATATCTCTAAGTTTAAAGCTTTAAAGCTAAAATACCAATTCTTTTTATCTACTTTACTGATCTTATATATTGTCTTTTTCGTTCCATATGAAAATATGAAAACGATCGAATGACTATTCATCTATGGTATTTTCAGAAAATAGGGAGTCGGCAAACCTTATGGAAAAACAATGGTTCAATCCAATGTTGTCTAACAAAAATTGTAAAAAACATCAATGTGGTCCAAAAGAAATTCTTCGGGTTATTGGACATACCGATGGAGTTAAAGAACCCTTTAGAAATGATCAAAAGAACAATTTGAGTTTTAGTTATCATTTTCATAATGTGGAGTATTTATTTACTATCAGTAATATTTGGAAGTTTCTTTCTGATGATGCTTTTTTAGTTAGGGATAGGAATGATGATAGTTATTCTTTATATTGTGATATTGAAAATAATATTTTTGAGATTGACAAGCATAGTTCTTTGATAAGTAAATTAACCAAGATTTTTCCTAGTTTTTCCATTTTAAATAAGGGATCTATGAGAAACAATCAAAACTATTGGCATTCTATCTATGATACTGAATCGGGTTTGAATAATCATCTTCATAGTTGCATTGATAGTTATCTTCGTTTTGAGTTAAGTATTAATCATCCTCTTTACAGTGGTAAGGACAGTCACCCTAACTTATATAGTGTCATTTGGAATAGTTTCTTTTGTACTGACACTATAAATGATAATGAAAATTCTAGTACAAGAACTAGTAGTAATGGCAATGATTTTGATAGAAATAAAAAATACAGACATTTATGGATTCAATGTGAAAATTGTTATGGATTAAATTATAAAAAATTGTTTATGTCCAAAATGAACATTTGTGAACAGTGTGGATATTATTTGAAAATGAGTAGCTCAGATCGAATTGAATTTTTGATTGATCCAGGTACTTGGGATCCTTTAGATGAGGATATGATCTCTATGGACCCCATTGAATTTCATTCCGAAGAGGAACCTTATAGAGATCGTATAGATTATTATCAAAGAGCAACAGGGCTAACTGAAGCTATTCAAACGGGTCTCGGTCAACTAAATGGTATTCCACTAGCAATTGGAGTTATGGATTTTCAATTCATGGGAGGTAGTATGGGATCCGTAGTAGGGGAAAAAATCACTCGTTTGATTGAATATGCTACTAATCAATCTTTACCTCTTATTATTGTGTGTGCTTCCGGAGGAGCACGCATGCAAGAAGGAAGTTTAAGCTTGATACAAATGGCTAAAATATCTGCTGCTTTATATGATTATCAAGCAACTAAAAAGTTATTTTATGTATCAATCCTTACATCTCCTACAACGGGAGGTGTAACCGCAAGTTTTGGTATGTTGGGGGATGTTATTGTGACTGAACCTAATGCATACATTGCATTTGCAGGTAAAAGAGTAATTGAACAAACTTTGAATAAGACAGTCCCTGACGGTTCACAAGCTGCTGAGCACTTATTCCATAAAGGGTTATTTGACCTAATCATACCACGTAATCTCTTAAAAGGTGCTTTGAATGAGTTATTGGAGCTCCATGGGTTTTTTGCTTGAATCAATATTCAATAGTGTAGTCACTGGTACAGTAAAAGTATAGTAATAGTAGTACTATATTCAATCATCCTATTTTTATTATAGTAAATATAATATTCAATAAGAAAAATAGTTAGTTTTAGTTACTTGTTATAAACAAAATAGGAATGATCCATTATCCAAATATAGAAAGATACATAACAAATCTAATATATAATAAATAATAATAGTAATATAAAAAGAATCATATCAATAAAATACTCTATAAATATTTAAATAGATATAAATAATATGGTATATGTTATATTCTATATAAGAATAATAAGATTAATATAATATAATAATATAATAATATATAGAATAAAATATAGAATATAAGAATAAAATATAGAATATAGACTTATACGATAAATGTATTCTTATATGATTTTCTTCGTATTCATACTAGAATAGTATAGACTACTATGTCATTTATTATTTATATTGAATTGATACAAAATAACAATATATTCAAATGGAAGAATAGGAAAAAATAAGGATTTTTCTAATAAATACAAATATCTAAATCAAAATAGGAAATTGGAATCGAGGCAAATATATATATGACAGATCTTAACTTACCTTCTATTTTCGTGCCTTTAGTAGGTTTAGTATTTCCGGCAATTGCAATGTCTTCTTTATTTCTTTATGTCCAACAAAATAAGATTGTTTAGACCGCATGTCATGAACACAAAATAGGATTTATCCTTTTATTTATATAAAAAGAATTTATTTATTGTGATCTGATCAAAGATGTATCGTTCTTTACACACAAAAGAAAAAATGAGGTTCTGCATGCATACATGGTATCTGCTTTGCATAAATATATGTACCTTCGTAGAATTAAAGATATGATATATATTGTGTATATGATAAAAGAGTAAAACTTATCGACAAATACCTTAAATACCTTTTTTAGAAAGTCAATGTATCTAACCAATTCAACGGATTATTCTACATTAGATGAATCCACATGTCATGCCAATAATGCTTAGTTAATGAAATCTATTTATTGAACTAGTGAAAAAGACAAAGAAAGATAAAGTCAAGGTTACAAAGTTATTTAGGGTTTTCTATAAATTGCAATCGCATAGAACTAAACTAGATTTATTAGAATATGAATTGGCGATCAGAATCTATATGGGTAGAACTTATAAAGGGTTCACGAAAAACAAGCAATTTTTTTTGGTCCTGTCTTATTTTTATGGGTTCACTAGGATTTTTAGTGGTTGGAACTTCCAGTTATCTTGGTAAGAATTGGATATCTTTATTTCCTTCTCCACAAATTCTTTTTTTTCCACAAGGTATCGTGATGTCTTTCTATGGAATCGCCGGTTTATTTATAAGTTCCTATTTGTGGTGCATACTTTTTTGGAATGTAGGTAGTGGTTATGACCTTTTCAATAGAAAAGAAGGAATAGTGTGCATTTTCCGTTGGGGCTTTCCTGGACGAAATCGGCGCATCTTCCTTCGCTTTCTGATTAGAGATATTCAATCAATCCGAATTCGGGTTCAAGAGGGTCCTTATCCCCGTCGTGTCCTTTATATAGACATCAAAGGTCAAGGTGTCATCCCCTTAACTCGTATTGATGATCATTTTTTGACTCCACGAGAAATTGAAAATAAAGCTGCTGAATTGGCCTATTTCTTACGTGTACCAATTGAAGTCTTTTGAAATGAATTGAAAAAAAAATAAATGAATAAAAAAAGAGAAACATTATAGTAAAAATCCATTTATAATTCAATGTTTTTTATTTTTCATTTTGTTAATTTTTATTTTACTCCTCTTATTATGGATAAGGAGGTGATTCAACTCACCTAAAATAAAATATAAAAACCCGAAAGTTTCGGAATAACTAGAATTATATTTATATTATATATTATTATATTATAATAATCATTATTATTTATAACTACAAATAGTTAGGTATACTAAATCGAATAATAGTGGTTGGGTATACTATAATATAGATTAGGTAGGAATCTATAACAAAAGGATTTCCTACTTATTTTTATACAGATTTTTATTTAAAGTAAGTAAAGTGTTAGTATATCCAAGATCCAATATATATATCAATTGAAAAGAACCTTTTGGATCTTCATAATCCTTATTCAATTTGCCTCTATTTTATATTCTTTCTATAGATCCACTAAAATAAATGGCATTTTTACACAAAAGGGTAAATAAATAATGAGTTAAATGCTCTGTTATTCATTCATCAATTCAAAGAAATTATAGAATCAAACCGGTTCATTACCAATTTCATTTATCCATTTTTACAGAGAAAAATGACAAAAAAGAGAGTATTGGCTTCTTTCCCATATCTTGCATCTATAGTACTTTTACCCTGGTGGGTCTCTCTATCATTTACTACATATTTTGAACTTTTGGTTACTAATTGGTTAAATACCAACCAATCAGAAACTTTCTTAAATGAGATTAAAGAGAAGGACATCCTAAAGATATTTATAGAATTAGAGGAACTGTTCCTGTTGGACGAGATGATAAAGGAATACCCAGAAATCCATATAGAAAAACTTCGTAGAGTAATACATAAGCAAACCATTCAATTGGTCAGAAAGCACAATGAATCTAATCTCCATATACTTTTACATCTATTGACAAATGTAATCTGTTTCGCGATTCTAACTGGTTATTTTCTTTTTGGTAATGAGAAACTTGTTGTTCTTAATTCTTGGGTTCAAGAATTTTTGTATAACTTAAGTGATACCATAAAGGCTTTTTCTATTCTTTTAATTACTGATTTATGGATTGGATTTCATTCGACCCATAGTTGGGAATTACTCATTGGTTCATTTTACAACGATTTTGGATTGGATCATAATGATCCAATTATATCTAGCCTTGTTTCCACTTTTCCAGTAATTTTAGATACAATTGTGAAATATTGGATCTTTCATTATTTGAATCATGTATCTCCTTCACTTGTAGTCATTTATCATTCCATGAATGAATGAAGGATAAGTTTCGTTTATACCCCGATATCGTGACGAATTCTTCAACTTTTATTTGAGAAATCCAATCTTTGCTATATTACTGGGATTTTTGCTATTTCTACTTGTTCAAGATATTCATCTTACCATTATATTACAACTAAACCCTTTCTAAACTATTTACAGTACAATGCAGATTTGTAGATAGGAAACGATATTAACTCCCTATCTAATTTATTGTAGAAATGTCAGTATCCATAATTGGACATGCAAAATAGAAATCATTTTTATTGGGTAAAAGAACAGATAGCGCGATCCTTTTCTGTATTGATCATGATATACTTAATCACTGTGGCATCGATTGCAAATGCATATCCCATTTTTGCACAGCAAGGTTATGAAAACCCGCGGGAAGCAACTGGGAGAATTGTGTGTGCCAATTGCCATTTAGCTAATAAGCCCGTGGATATTGAAGTTCCACAAGCGGTGCTTCCTGATACTGTATTTGAAGCAGTTGTTCAAATTCCTTATGATATGCAATTGAAACAAGTTCTTGCTAATGGTAAAAAAGGGGGTTTGAATGTGGGTGCTGTTCTTATCTTACCCGAAGGATTTGAATTAGCTCCTCCCGATCGTATTTCTCCTGAGTTAAAAGAAAAGATAGGAAATCTTTCTTTTCAGAGTTATCGTCCCAATAAAAAAAATATTATTGTGATAGGTCCTGTTCCCGGTCAGAAATATAGTGAGATTGTCTTTCCGATTCTTTCCCCAGACCCTGCTACAAAGAAAGATATTCATTTTTTAAAATATCCAATATATGTAGGGGGGAATAGGGGAAGGGGACAGGTTTATCCTGATGGGAGCAAGAGTAATAATACAGTCTATAATGCTACCTCAACGGGTATAGTAAGCAAAATAGTGCGTAAAGAAAAAGGGGGATATGAAATCACAATAGTGGATGGATTGGATGAACGTCAAGTGGTTGATATTATACCGTCAGGTCCAGAACTTCTTGTTTCCGAGGGTGAATCCATTAAGCTTGATCAACCATTAACAAGTAATCCAAATGTAGGAGGATTTGGTCAAGGAGATGCTGAAATCGTTCTTCAAGATCCATTACGCGTCCAAGGCCTTTTATTATTCTTTGCATCTGTTATTTTGGCACAAGTTTTTTTGGTTCTCAAAAAGAAACAGTTTGAAAAGGTTCAGTTGTACGAATTGAATTTTTAGGTTTATAATCAAGTTAGGAATCGGTGCTGATTTATTGTCGATCGAAACAACTATGTATATGTATGATCAAGAAATTCTGTAAATCTGTTTTTATTAGAGTAGATCTACAAATACATAAGAAAATGAGATATCAAATAATTGCAGAGAAAAAGAAGAGAAAAATGAAAGGAATGAATCCTTTTAGGAGAAATCTCGTATCTTCCTAATCCTTTATTCGGCACAAAAAAAGGGGACTTTTTTTGTGCCTATTTTTCTTCTATTCATTTTATATTAAACAGGTAATCGTATGGTCATTCTTTTTTTAGTTTGATCAGAATTCCTTTGTTTGTCCATTACTCTTTCTTAATTCTTAATTGTCAAACAAAGGTAAAATAGGATGAGTAGCATTTTTTTTGAACAAATAATAATTTTTGAACATTCGATTCGAGCAAAGATTCTGTTTTGTCGTTTCTCAACAAACCAGAATCTTTTGATTAGGTTAATTGGATAACTAATTCTTTTGTAAATTAGTAATTATAAATAGATTCGGGTTTTTTCATAAGAATAATAACTCCGTTCCGCGGGCCCAGGCTCTTTCCATTATAATTTGGTAATGGAAAAGGAGAGCAAAGACCCGCTAAATGATTACTTTTTAATGTTTATAATCTGGGCCATCTTACTACTATAAAGATGAACCTAACCCAGAATATGAACCGTAAAAGAAAACACCTATTAAACCGATTACAAGAATACCAGTTACAGTACCTATCAGCCAAAGGGGAATCCTTCCAGTAGTATCGGCCATTTTCCCTACTTTCCTCCACATTTGATCGAGTAGTCATGCTAAAGACAAAAACAGTCAGAAATAATTATGAGGATGGTATCTTTCCGAATGGGATAATAGAATTTCTACGATTGTTTTCTCTCAATTAAAAAAATAATTGGAAAATAAAACGGCAAGTACAAAAATGAGTAATAAACCCCAGTATAGACTGGTACGATTCAATTCCACATTTTGTTCATTCGGATTGGATTGTGTCATAGCTCTATAATTCTATAATTGGAATTAGGTTTATCGTTGGATGAACTGCATTGCTGATATTGACCCCAAAAAAGAAACGGTAGGTACAGCTAATCCGTGAACAGCTAGCCATCGTACTGTAAAAATGGGATAGGTTCGATCTATGGTCATTCAAGGCCTCCTAAAAAGATCTGCTAAATTCATCGAGTTGTTCCAAAGAATCAAAACGGCCAGTTATTAATGGAATTCCTTGTCGACTTTCCGTGAAATATTCATTTGGCCGAGGACTTCCAAACACGTCGTAAGCTAAACCTGTACTGACAAATAACCAACCCGCAATGAATAGGGAAGGTATAGTAATACTGTGAATAACCCAATAGCGAATACTAGTAATAATATCAGCAAAAGAACGTTCTCCCGTGCTTCCAGACATGCTGAGCTCCACTAATTTTTTTACATTCGAAGAGAGGAATTGATTCAGTTAAAGATGGGATCAGTAAATAGAAAATTTACTAACCTCTTTGTGAGATCGTCCATTTTGTACCAAAGGTGTTTGTGAGTATATCGAATTAGTATAACTATCCTTCCTCTGGCACAGCAACGCATTTTTGACCGATACCAATATGTTGCACAATTCTTTGTTTTTCATCTTTTGTTATGGCTAAACTCAGTAGATCGATAGAAAGATAAATAAGGATTTCTTTGATTGGTTTGAAAATCCTTCTTTCATTCCATTTGAATATATTGTTAAAAAAGAAATCCTTTAGCATTAGGGGTTTTGCATAAATTTTAAAAAAAGAGTGAGATTTCATTAGTTCATTAGATATAATTGGAAATCTATGTATTTCCCTTTGGTTAAATGCATTTTAAGTTAACGAATGAAGTAATTCAATTGCCTAATTACTTCATTTCCTAGTATACTGAATGCAATAAGTTTAACTAATTCATCAGATCATTTGTTTCAATAAATGGACTAAACGGCTTCCATAAAGATGGAGGTGATTCTAAATTATTTGACTTTTACCATTTATTTTGTAAATTTCTTTTTAATTTTTAATTGTGTACAAGATTGGTTAATGTAACAGCCAATGAATCCTTTTCGTCTATGGTATTGTATTTTTTTATGGAAGCCCATATAGGAATCAATAGGAATCATTTATCTTTCATTTGAAATAAACTAATTAAATTACTGGAATTATTCATATTAACGCAAACAAGGAAGGAAACTTTCGCTTAGGTAAGTGTTTTATTAACATATGTAATGAAAATTTATCCCCTGTCATTTTCATGCTTACTATAACTAGTTATTTTGGGTTTTTACTAGCTGCTTTAACTATAACCTTAATTCTCTTTATTGGTTTAAACAAAATAAGATTTATTTGAAATCGAAATGAATTGAATGAAGAATTCCAAACAATTTTTCTATAGAATTCTATTTGAACTTTTCTGAGTTATTGAAATTAACCAATAATTCATATTAATATGTAGGTATAGATAGATTTTACCCTTTTTACCCTTGGGACAAACCAAAATGATTGAAGTTTTTCTATTTGGAATCGTCTTAGGCCTTATTCCTATTACTTTAGCAGGATTATTTGTTACTGCCTATTTACAATACAAACGTGGTGATCAGTTGGATCTTTAGTTGAGTAATATTTATTTTGTTGGATTGACTTATTCTCCGTAGTAAGTCCAATTATGGTCGCAATTCTACTATTTTTAGTAAGTTCTTTGTTATGTTATTTTTGATTCGATATCAAATAGACGGAATCACGCTCTGTAGGATTTGAACCTACGACATCGGGTTTTGGAGACCCGCGTTCTACCAAACTGAACTAAGAGCGCTTGCAAAAGAAATGAATCCAACTGTATTTCACGTAGAGTATCAAAAAAAGAAAAGAGAATCTTCCATGGAAATGGATCATAATGACTTCCTTGTTACTCCTCATAAGAGTAAGTAGCAATAGGTAGGGATGACAGGATTTGAACCCGTGACATTTTGTACCCAAAACAAACGCGCTACCAAGCTGCGCTACATCCCTTTTAATCCATTTTGTACAGTGGCATTATACAAAATCCTTTGACTGTTTTCTAGATCGTTCTTTTTTTATTAATTCTTTTTATTTATATACAATACTTTTTGCGGTTTGACCCAATTAAAGAAGGGAGTGATATACATCCAAAATCCAATCTAGTATTGAAAAGCAAAAGAGAAATTCTTGTCTATTGGATTGAGTATCTTTTTTATTTTCAGGGAGAAGAGCTCCTAGGGATTTAGTGTTTCATTCATTGTACATTACATATAGATTTTATTGAATAATTCCAAGTACAAATAAAAAAAGGATCTTGAACTACAACAACTGACGATATATGTATTTGAATTTGAATAAAGAAAGGAGGATTTTCAATGCGAGATATAAAAACATATCTTTCCGTAGCACCCGTGCTAAGTACTCTATGGTTTGGGGTCTTGGCAGGCCTATTGATAGAAATTAATCGTTTATTCCCAGATGCCTTGTTTTTTCCTTTTTTTTCATTCTAGTTTAAAATGAAACTAAACTAATTGATAGTGAAAAAATTTAGTTAGAACAAATTGTATTACTTATTTATTTATCCATTTTGTATGATGGAATGGAAACCCCAATTCATTACAAATGACTTTTGATAATTTCATTTAGTATATTCTTTTTTTTATTTTGATTGTTTGAGTGGATTAGCTAATTGGGATTGATTTCATTTTACTTTTTTTTTCAAAATCCTATTTTATTAATTAGATAATGACTTTATATATTATTTATATATTATATTAATATTATTATATAAAAAATGAAAGTAAACTATATTTTATATTTATATTTATAAATGCGATTAGTAATTTGAATTCTGATTTTTCTATGGAATTTAAATCAAAATGGAAGAGTTACGGCAAATAAGTCAAAAGTTTAAAGGAGGTTTATGGCCAAGGGGAAGGGTGTTAGAGTCCGAGTTATGTTGGAATGTACTGGTTGTGCTCAAAAAGATTTCAATCTCAAAAAGGCATCGCCGGGTATTTCTAGATATATTACTCAAAAGAATCGCCACAAAACACCTAGTCGATTAGAATTGAAAAAATTCTGTCGTTATTGTAACAAGCATACAATTCATGGAGAAATCAAGAAATAGATCAATGTAAATGCCTAGCATCATGTATTCGATGCTTCAAAAAAGAACAGAACTAATACTAATATATTAACTAAAGGGTAAGCACTAATCAATTCATAAAATGAATAATGAATAAAGATTAATAAAAATAATGAATAAAAAATAAAAATAAAAAAAGAGAGCTTATTTCAGTTGGATCTGAAATGATAATAAAAATGAAGGTAAGTAAGATATTTTAAGAGATAAGGAAGAACCTATGGATAAATACAAGCAACCTTTTCGTAAATACAAAAGATCTTTGCGTAGGCGTTTACCCCCTATTGGAGCAGGGGATCAAATCGATTATAGAAACATGAGTTTAATTAGTCGATTTATTAGTGAACAAGGAAAAATATTATCTCGACGAATAAATAAATTAACCTTGAAACAACAACGATTAATTACTATTGCTATCAAACAAGCTCGTATCTTATCCTTATTACCTTTCCTTAATAATGATAAACAATTTGAGAGAGTTGAGTCGACTTCAAGAATTACTAGTTCTCGAACCAGAAAGAAATAGGTAATTCTCTAATTCGAATTGCCTAAAGATTTCAATTATTCCGATTAGAATTACATTTCACTGTTTATTTTTTTTTTGAAAAATGTTCGTTCATTTATACTAAATACTAATTATATTAATAGTAATTACATTAATAGGAATTTCTTTTTATTCGATTCTTTCTATTTCCCGGAGTTCCGTCTCCGGGGAATTCCGTTTCAATCATTCCTGTCTGTCTATTATACTTGACAATCTAATCCCTTATTGGATGATCTTATTTGAAATCATGTAAAGACAATTCTTATTGGATATAGCAATTTGCGCAAGTATTTTTCGATTAATAAGCAATTGCTTTTTATACAGATTGTTTATAAACCTACTATAACTATGGAATACCCTATTTTCACGAATTACTGCATTTATCCGAGTAATCCATAAACGGCGAAAATCTCTCTTTTGCCTACCTCTATCTCTATGAGATGAAACCAAAGCTCTCATTTTCTGTTGAGTAATCGTTCGAGTCAGTCTTGAATGAGCCCCTCTAAAAGTTGATGCAAATAAACGAATTTTTGTTCGACGTCTCCGAGCTGTATATCCTCGTTTAACTCTGGTCATTGAAGAAGATTGAACCTTAATGAATAACTAATTGACTCTTCTTTTTTCAGTTATTCTTTTTTTCTTACCCATTAATAACAAAACGGATTTTTCCAATGTATAAAATAGTAATTCCAATGGCTTTTCTTTTGCTACTATAACTTTCCCAACCACATTTCTTTTTGATTCCACTTATTTAAGTTCAGTTATTGATTATTTCATCTGGAAATACAAAAGGAGAATGGAATGGTACTAAAAAAATAGCGGGTTCCTTCGTTTCTATGGCTACTTCTTAAACGGTAAGGTCCTCTCTATACACCGGAGCTCCGCTTTTACAATTTTGTTAAATGGTATTGTGAACTTGCATAGTTCACAGGATTTTGCTCTACCTATTTATTATACAGTAATCAATCTTTTCACAATAAATAAGAGTTTTTGTACAGTGACGGCATTTTTTTAGGAAAGTTGGCTAGGTAGCTGACCCTCTAAATCCGTTCTTGCAAGAAAGCCCTTTCACTCTTTCTTAGTACTAGTTAATCCGCTTAATGGATAACTATTTGCTACCAATGGTAATTATTGCACTAGGATAAACCATAAATTCAATATATCATATAATCCATTCCATATGTATATCACAGAGATCTGTGATCCTACGGATTATCCTATTATTACTTTGTATTTTATTTATATTTGTAAATGTAAAAAGATCTTTTCGGACTTATAATATTATCTGAACGAGTCGCCCATACACCCTAGTACATGTTCCTCTACGCTGAGGACATCCTTGAAGAGCAGGAGATTTTGTAACATTTCTTATTGGCTGTCTTGCGTTTCTAATAAGCTGTTTAATAGTTGGCATATCTGATGTATATATATATAATAAAATAAAAGTGGATTGGTTTAGATCGATCTTAACCTGATCTTTAGGGATTCCATCGTAATTTAAATAAAAATGGGATTATGGTTTGAAATCGATTTATACTTCATTATTTTCATCTGCTATAAGATCGACAATTCCGTGAGCTTGGGCTTCTGTTGCTGACATAAAAATATCCCTTTCCATGTCTTCGGATATTAACCATAAGGGTTTGCCCGTTCTTTGTACATAAATCTTTGTAAGGGTTTCACGAAGTTTGAGTAGTTCTTCCGCTTCCAAGAAAAAATCGCCTGTTTGTGCTTCATAAAATGAACTAGCAGGTTGGTGAATCATAACCCTAATTTATTTATATAATAGCATGAACGGTTCTTTGGTAAAAAAAAGAATACAAAAATCCAAAGAAAGTAAACGAATGAAATTCAATTAAACAACCGTACGTGCATCTTTTGTTCATTGCATACGGCTCTGCAATGGAATGGATTTTTGTCTCTTATTTTATTCTTAATATTAATCTGAAAAAACCCATTTGATCCAAATTTGTAAATGATCCACTTACCACCCTTTTTTTCATAAATATAAATAATCGAATCAAAATACTATGAGGGTTCAATTACTATATATTTATATATCTTTTATCTTGTCTTCTATTTAGCAATCCCAAAGTGTCTTTATAATATAATATAATCCAATTCAATAAAGAAAAAGAGGAATCCTTTGTTTTATCAAAAATTCTTTGGATGTGAAAAAAAGAAAAAGAAATTTTTGTGACGCTATAATTTCCGACATAACGGATTAAACAAAAAAGAATCCTTTTTCCTACTACTGGTTCAATATAACATTGTATTTTAGAAAAGAACAATAATGCGTAGTGTTTTTTTTATTTTGTTCATATCGAACTCGGATTGCCATGCTATTATTACTTATTCTTCTATTTATAATCAATGTGGCGAAGGCATAGTTTTCTTTTTCTTTTACTATTTAAAATAAAAACTCATTGACGCCAAGCGTGAGGAAATGCTAGACGTTTGGTAATTTCTCCTCCAACTAGAACGAAAGATCCCATTGACGCGGCTAATCCTATGCATATTGTATGTACATCAGGTGGAACAAATTGCATAGTATCATAAACGGCTATCCCAGGTATTACCCATCCGCCGGGGGAGTTTATAAACAAATAAAGGTCTTTGGTTTCATCTTCTAAACTGAGATATACCATGAGACCTACAAGTTGATTAGAAATCTCGTTATCGACTTCTTGTCCTAAAAAAAGTAATCTTTCTCGATAAAGTCGGTTGATTAGGAAAAATTGTATCCTTTGCGAGAACCCTACATGCATTTTTTAATGCATAAAGTTCAAAAAAATGGCGAAAAAAATAATCAATGTGTTGATTCTAGTTTGATTTCTTTTTTCCGTAACGCTAACGCAACAGTCATGCAATTTTTCTAGCATATAGCATTCAATAATCCAATTAGAGACGTTTTTGACTCTTTGAACTATAAAAAAAGAATTTAATGAACTTATTCCATTAACGTTTCATTGATGCATTGTTTCATCGAAATGAAAATCCCGATGGTATTTTCTTGTTTCTGCATTGGTCCCTTTCTTTTTTTAGGTTTACGGTCTACTTCGGGAAAATGAAAATATCTGTTAAAATGGGATTTGCACATATAGGGAAAATCCTCTGAGTACCATCTTTTTGTTTTAATTTATCTTTTGTTTTTTCATTTATTTCCTTTACCGATCAGATTAGTTGATATATTCAAAATACTATTTATTCTATTGGTAGGCAAGTTTTGATCATTACTATACTATAGTAAGTATAATAATTTTTGATGATACAAGTGGTAATCGGATATATAACATATATTATCCTTTTTTTACAAATCTGGTATTTTCTAAACGAAGCCTGGATACTTTATCAATCCAAGGAAACCATCAATTGGAATTGGTATAAATTCAAAACAGGGATCCCCATATAAATGGATTTCATTGCACTTCACGCTCATAAAGATGGATTCAATGAATATTTCTTCGGTGAAATTGAAGATATCTCTATTGAGAGAAAACGGGTAAATCCCATAAGACCCAATATGCCTGACAAGTCGCATTATATGTCAACCCAAGCTGCATCTTCCTCTCCAGGACTCCGAAAAGGTACTTTTGGAACACCAATGGGCATAAAATGAAATGAAAGAAAAAATAAATAATATACTTTACTTTAATATGGAAACGTAATAATTAATTAACAAATTATAAAATGTGACATTGTAAAAATAATAAGGATAAGGGGGTGTTTATTGTCTTTATTCTTTTTTCTTTATTTGATTGTTGTTCTTGTATCCTATTTGTTTGATACAGAGATTGAGAAGTTTATAAATAAACTGAATCACAAATAGAACAAAAAGGGTCACAAACGTTTTATGCAAAGGATTTCCCATTGCATATTGAGACTGATCGGGTATAAAATAAATCTGCTTATGTTTGTTCTTATGAATCCAATTGTTCCATTAATTAACTCTTTTTTATATAGAATTCACGGTAAGGGTTAGTTATTTAGTATATAACTATAGGATTTACAATGTGATAAAATCAATTGATGTCTATTTATAGGGGTATTTCCATGGGGTTGCCTTGGTATCGTGTTCATACTGTTGTATTGAATGATCCCGGTCGATTGATTGCTGTTCATATAATGCATACAGCTTTAGTTTCAGGTTGGGCTGGTTCGATGGCTTTATATGAATTAGCGGTTTTTGATCCTTCGGACCCCATTCTTGATCCAATGTGGAGACAGGGTATGTTTGTTATACCCTTCATGACTCGTTTAGGAATAACCAATTCTTGGGGTGGGTGGAGTATCTCAGGAGGAACTATAACAAATCCTGGTATTTGGAGTTATGAAGGCGTCGCAGCGGCACATATTGTTTTTTCGGGCTTGTGCTTCTTGGCAGCTATTTGGCATTGGGTTTATTGGGACCTAGACATATTTTCTGACGAACGGACGGGAAAACCTGTTTTGGATTTGCCAAAGATCTTTGGAATTCATTTATTTCTTTCAGGATTAGCTTGCTTTGGTTTTGGTGCATTTCATGTAACAGGTTTGTATGGTCCGGGAATATGGGTATCTGATCCTTATGGGCTGACTGGAAAAGTACAAGCCGTCAATCCATCATGGGGGGCAGAAGGCTTTGACCCCTTCGTTTCAGGAGGAATAGCCTCTCATCATATCGCAGCGGGCACATTGGGTATATTAGCGGGTCTATTCCATCTTAGTGTCCGCCCTCCTCAACGTTTATACAAGGGACTACGCATGGGCAATATTGAAACTGTACTTTCCAGTAGTATCGCTGCTGTTTTTTTTGCAGCTTTTGTTGTTGCTGGAACTATGTGGTACGGTTCAGCAACGACTCCAATTGAATTATTTGGTCCTACTCGTTATCAGTGGGATCAGGGATACTTTCAACAAGAAATATATCGAAGAGTTAGTAGTGAATTAGCTGAAAATCGTAGTTTATCGGAAGCTTGGTCTAAAATTCCTGAAAAATTAGCTTTTTATGATTATATTGGTAATAATCCAGCTAAGGGAGGGTTATTCCGGGCAGGTTCGATGGATAATGGTGATGGAATAGCTGTTGGATGGTTAGGTCACCCCGTTTTTAGAGATAAGGAAGGTCGTGAACTTTTTGTGCGCCGTATGCCTACTTTTTTTGAAACATTTCCAGTAGTTTTGGTAGATAAAGATGGAATTGTGAGAGCCGATGTACCTTTTAGAAGAGCAGAATCCAAATATAGCGTTGAACAAGTAGGTGTAACAGTTGAGTTCTATGGGGGTGAACTTAATGGAATAAGTTATTCTGATCCCGCTACTGTGAAAAAATATGCTCGACGCGCACAATTGGGGGAAATTTTTGAATTGGATCGAGCTACTTTAAAATCGGACGGTGTTTTTAGAAGCAGTCCAAGGGGTTGGTTCACTTTTGGACATGCTACGTTTGCTTTGCTCTTCTTTTTTGGACATATTTGGCATGGAGCTAGAACCTTGTTTCGAGATGTTTTTGCTGGTATTGATCCAGATTTGGATGCTCAAGTGGAATTTGGAACATTCCAAAAGGTTGGAGATCCTACTACAAGGAAACAAGCAGTATGATAGACTTTTTGCTTGTTTTTTGATCTATTTCATATGTAACATTTTTTTATTGTTATTTATTTTTTCATCTTGAAAATAACCATTTTTCAAAACTATTGATTATTTCCATAACCGCCTTTTCTTTGACTCTTTTTATTTACTTCTAATATATATTCTATTGTCCTATGAATGAATAGGTGTGGAAGCTATAATTGTAAACCACGATGGAATCTATGGAAGCATTGGTTTATACGTTCCTTTTGGTATCTACTTTAGGGATAATCTTTTTCGCTATCTTCTTTCGAGAACCGCCTAAGGTTCCGACTAAAAAAATGAAATAATTGTTCAAATCAAAGTAATGAAATTGAAGTAAGGGGTCGTCCACTCCAATGTGATGTGGTAGACCCCTTACTTCAATTAGTCTCCGTGTTCTTCGAAAGGATCTCTTAATTGTTGAGAGGGTTGCCCAAAAGCAGTATATAAAGCGTACCCAGTAAAACTTACAAGTAAACCAGATATGAAAATGGCGACTAAAGTGGCTGTTTCCATTTTTTAATAGTAATAATTTGTTTTCAAGTAAAAATTGTAATGGATTCACAATGAGACCGTTTATTTACAACTACAACAGAATAGCATACAAAGTCAACAGATCTCAATAAATCATTAAATCAAATTTATGGCTACACAAACCATTGAGGATAATTCTCGATCTAGGGCAAAAACAACTTCTGCAGGTAGTTTATTGAAACCCCTTAATTCGGAATATGGTAAAGTAGCTCCCGGGTGGGGGACTACACCACTTATGGGAGTCGCAATGGGTCTATTTGCAGTATTCCTATCCATTATTTTGGAAATTTATAATTCTTCTGTTTTACTAGATGGACTTTCCACGAATTAGGTTTTTAAGATTCCAAACTCTGAAGTCATAAGACATAAGATAACTTTACATAAAATACAAGCTATTTTACTTATCGTTTTGATTCTTAGACATTGTGGTAGTTCGACTGTGAAATTTATTATTTTTAGTTTCGGAATATGAGTGTGTGACTTGGCATAATTGATCCTATTGATAATATATAGAACGGACCTATTATCCCTATCAAGATAATTCTACTTTGTCGGATATTTACTTGAACTTTAATATCTGGAACACAAAATCTATCCAATAGATCCATAAAAGAATTATATGAACTATGATTTATATCTCTTAGTTAGACCTCGCAACCGAACTCGAAAGAAATTACAATAGGTATTTAAAAATAGAATGCATTTTATGCATTCATTTCAATTGATTGTTACTATTATTACAGAATGGCAATTCTTTTATAGATCTCCTTGAGTTTGAGTTCTTTCTTCCATTCATTTTATAAGTTCTCATGAAGGGGTTCTTACTCAGAGAACTCGTGAGTTTAGCTTGGAATAAATTATCGGGGTGCTAATATGAATCTGAGGTTTAAATTTCAATTGATTCATAGGAATTCAACAAGATAATTCCTATCATTCCTATCAGTAGTAAAAAAACAAGAAATAAGTTGTCAAAATATTTTTTTATTTCTATTAAAAAGGAATATTCAATAGGTAAGGAAGAGAATATTCAAGAGGTCTGTAATAATAGGAAAGACAGATAAGCCTACTTGATCTTTTTTGGCATTATCCTCACAAAGAAAAAATTCCGGATTTTTTTATTGCATCTCTGCAACGGCAGGTGGATTCTCTGAATTATGCAGTTTTTAAATTCTTCTTTATGCCGGATAGATTCGTTGAAATCGGAATTTGTGTGTTTTTGTTTGAGCCGTATGAGATGAAATTCTCATATACGGTTCTCAGAGGGGGATTCCCTTTTGGGTAACCTATCTCAATAAAGTATATGATTGGTTTGAGGAACGTCTCGAGATTCAAGCAATTGCAGATGATATAACTAGTAAATATGTTCCTCCTCATGTCAACATTTTTTATTGTTTAGGAGGAATCACACTTACTTGTTTTCTAGTCCAAGTTGCTACTGGTTTTGCTATGACTTTTTATTATCGTCCAACCGTTACGGAGGCTTTTTCTTCTGTTCAATACATAATGACTGAGGTAAACTTTGGTTGGTTAATTCGATCCGTTCATCGATGGTCAGCAAGTATGATGGTTCTAATGATGATTCTGCACGTATTTCGTGTGTATCTTACGGGCGGATTTAAAAAACCTCGTGAATTAACTTGGGTCACTGGTGTGGTTTTGGCTGTATTGACTGCATCTTTTGGTGTAACTGGTTATTCTTTACCTTGGGATCAAATTGGTTATTGGGCAGTAAAAATTGTAACAGGTGTACCTGAAGCTATTCCTGTAATAGGATCACCTTTAGTAGAATTATTGCGCGGAAGTGCTAGTGTGGGTCAATCCACCCTGACTCGTTTTTACAGTTTACACACTTTTGTGTTGCCTCTTCTTACTGCTGTATTTATGTTAATGCACTTTCTAATGATACGTAAGCAAGGTATTTCTGGTCCTTTATAGAAAATACAGATCGTCAAGATTGAAATATTCCAATTGCTTATAGTAGACATTTTGAATTATTTCATATGGGGAAGGACAATAGTATTTCATTGCTACAAATATAGATTATTTCTTTTCAAATAAGACATGTTTTTTGGATACTTTTCTTCAACTCTCCAATATTATTCTACTTTGGATTTAATATGAATAGTTGAAGTGAATTTTAAGAAAATAAGGACGGATTATGGCAGTGTGTGACTTGAACTATCTATTTTGCTATGTAGATATATTAGTTTATCTGCTACATTTGAATTTACAACCAAATGTGTCTCTGCATCCAATCCAATCAATATGTATGTCCCCTGTGACATAGGGTAGGCCGGTTATCTTGCGGAGAATCTTTTCTATGATCTTGTCAAAATAGTTTGATTTTATTTCTATTTATTATAGGCTCCGTCAAATCCGTAGACCGTAGAATAGTAATAGAAAAATCATGCTACCTCACTTCTTTTAGTAAATCAGATTTCTTTAATTCTTTACTTAGATTACTACTTTACTTTGAAGATATTCCATAGTTTTTATTATTCTTATATATCGTATAGTATATATCGTATAGGTTTTGATCGCTTTAGTTGGAAAATGCATTCATTTCCTTTGCATTGATTATAATCTATTTTATTATCGGAGTAAAAGATAGGATCTAAGGAAAAGCATAGATCAAATTTGTTAGTAACAAGAAAATATTTTGGTTTGGACATAATTCAAGTAATAGAATAGAGATTGGGGCGATAAAAAACAATCCAGATACATGAGACAATCCAAAAAGCCATTGATCATGATCAAATCATTTAAGCCCGCTTGGATATTGAGCATTTACTTATAGAATCGAAAAATTTATACTTAGGAAGGGAAAATTCCATTAGAGAAATCTTTTCTTACCTAGAAGAATTATAAACATTGTTACATTGTTTTATTATCTTTTATCTATTTTGCATAGTTCAAGTTTTTCTGTGATTTATTTGATTATTGCTCGAGCCGGATGATAACAAATGATCATGTCCGGTTCCTTTGGGGGATGAATTATTATGAATTCGCCTATCCAAATAACAAAAAAACCTGATTTAAATGATCCTGTATTAAGATCAAAATTGGCTAAAGGGATGGGTCATAATTATTATGGGGAACCTGCGTGGCCTAATGATCTTTTATATATTTTTCCAGTAGTTATTTTAGGTACTATTGCATGCAACGTAGGTTTAGCGGTTCTAGAACCATCCATGATTGGTGAGCCTGCAGATCCTTTTGCAACGCCTTTGGAGATATTACCTGAATGGTACTTCTTTCCCGTATTTCAAATACTTCGCACAGTACCCAATAAATTATTGGGTGTTCTTTTAATGGTTTCAGTACCAACTGGGTTATTGACAGTACCTTTTTTGGAGAATGTGAATAAATTTCAAAATCCATTTCGTCGACCAGTAGCCACAACGGTTTTTTTGATCGGTACTATAGTAGCTCTTTGGTTAGGTATTGGAGCAACCTTACCTATTGATAAATCTTTAACCTTAGGACTTTTTTAGTTTTTTTGCAAATTAATTTAATCATAAAATACCATGGTGTAGGTATCTAAAGAAATAGTTACTTTACAGTAAAGCTTCTCTAGATACTACAAATTGTCATTTTATTATATAATAATCATTTTATTATAATCTATTCCACATACTTTATATATTGATATTGTGCAATAAATAAAACCACATCTTTTTTTTTGTATTTTCTTTAATTATTTTTTCTATTCCAATTTGCATTAGTAATTAGAAAATGTTAAAAAAAGGACAGTAACCAATTTAAAATGAAAAAGTATTCTTAGGTAAATTCATTTAAAAAAGTTTATTTAGAGTTTCCAATATTTGTTTTTCATCTTCCATGCAAAAAGATTCTATTTTCATAAGCTCTTCTGGATTCTTATCCAAAAGGTCAAATAATGTATGTATATTGGACCTTTTAAGTAAATTATACGTCTTGGAAGGCAATTCTAATTGGTCAATAAAAATACAATTAACAGGAATTCCCTTTTTGTTTTTCTTTAAATCAGTGAATCCTTTTTTAAATGTGACAAACGGTGAAATAAATCTATTGTTCTTTTTTTCCCTATTTATGTCATCTTCCTCCACATGGAGAAAAGGAATAAATAAATCAATCAAATTACGCGAAGCCTCATAAAGTGCTTCCTTCGGCGTTAAACTCCCATTGGTCCATATTTCTATAAAAAGAACTTCTTTTTTTTCGTTTCCATACGAATGAATACTATAATTAACATTTCGAACTGGCATGTATACAGCATCTATCGGATAATCTTTATCTTGATAGTTTTTTTTGGATTCCCTATGATATCCACGACCTTTCTTTATTTTTAATCCAATACACAAATCAATTGGTTCCGTTAGGTTAGCTATATATTGCGTCGTGTCAACCATTTGCACGGAAGAAGGTAAAATGATATCTTGAGCAGTTACGCATCTAGGACCTCTGACACAAATGGATGCATCACTAACTCCATAAAGATTGCTTTTTAATACAATTTCTTTCAAATTAAGTAAGATCTCATGTACTGATTCTTCAATACCTGTTATTGTAGAATATTGATGTGGTAATTCCTCAGATTTTGCACGTATGATGCATGTCCCTTCTATCTCTCCAAGTAAAGCCCGTCGCATGGCAATACCTATGGTATCAGCTTGACCTTTCCTAAGTGGGGACAAAAAGAAACGACCATAATAAAGACGTTTACTGTCTATTCTTGATTCAACACACTTCCACTGTATTGTTTGAGTGGGTCCTGTTACTTCCTTTCGAACCATACTCATTTTTTTATCATGTAATTATTTATTTCTCTTGAAATTATTTTCATTCGAATTTCTACACACGTCTTTTTTTAGGAGGTCGACATCCATTATGTGGCATAGGTGTTACATCACGTACATAACTTAAGAGAATACCACTTCTACGAATGGCTCGCAATGCTGCATCTCTCCCAAGACCAGGCCCTTTTATCATAACTTCTGCTCGTTGCATACCCTGATCTACAACGGTACGAATAGCATTTACTACTGCCGCTTGAGCTGCATAGGGTGTTCCCCTTCTTGTGCCTTTAAAGCCAGAAGTACCAGAGGAAGCCCAAGAAACCACCCGACCCCGTATATCCGTAACCGTTATAATAGTATTGTTAAAACTTGCTTGAACATGAATAATTCCTTTTGGTATTCTACGTCCATTCTTACGGAAATCAATACGCCCATTTCTACGTGAATTATTTTTTTGCATGATTTTTTTTATCATATTTTAGCATTTTATAAAATAAATCTGATTAAGAAATATATTTGATACATAAAGAGAAGATATGGAGATATACATTTCTTGGGAAAATCCATTCTGCATTCTGTACTTTATTTTTTGATTTCTTTTGATTTACCTATTCAAAGGTAAGGTTCTTTTTTTGAAAGACTATCCTTGTCTTTGTTTGTGTTTTGGATTAGAACAAATTACTATAATTCGTCCACGTCTACGGATTAGTCGACATTTTTCACAAATTTTACGAACAGAAGCTCTTATTTTCATATTGATTATATTATAATATTATTTTTTACCCATTTTTTTTTTTACTTTCATTTTGAAATCTAGAGTGTTATTTTCACTTCAAGTAAAGAAAAGAAAAGAATCTAATCATTCACATCTTTGGTGCGAAGTCTATAAATGATGCGTCCCCTAGTTGAATCATAACGACTTAGTTCAATTTTTACTTTATCCCCTGGTAGTATTCGTATAAAGCTGCGTCGGATCCTTCCTGAAACGTATCCTAAAATCAGATCTTTATTATCTAAAAGGACTCGGAACATACCATTGGGAAGTGATTCAGTAATTAAACCCTCATGAATTAATTTTTGTTCTTTCATTCCTTTTATTTGAAGTATCAATTAAATGGAGGAAGCGCTATATCTTTTTTTTTCATTTTTACTCTTAAAAACTCGAGATAAAATGAAGACGAAGGTATTTGAAGAAAAAAATTACCATATATAACATATAATTTCTCCCCCAATTCGCTGCAGTCGAGCTTCTCGATCTGTCATTATACCACGAGAAGTTGAAAGAATGACAATTCCTATTCCACTTAGAATCTTAGGAATTCTTTGAGAGTTGGAATAAATTCTTAAACCGGGTCGGCTGATACGCTTTAATACAGTTCTAGCTTTATATATTTCTTTTTGAGTCTTTCTATATGGTAAAGTTAAAACAAAGAAGGCTTTATTATTTTTCTCATGTTTACGAATATTTTCAATAAAGCCTTCTCGTAGAAGTATTTCTGCAATGTTTTTAGTAAGATTTGTCGATGCTACTTGAACTGTTCTTTTTTGATTCATGTCAGCATTTCTTATAGAAGTTATTAGATTAGCAATAGTGTCCTTACCCATAAAACAACTATGTATTTCTCCCAATTTATATGTAATCAACATGCTCTCTTTTTTGTTTCTTCTAAAGTGGATATCCGTGAGATTCAAATTGACTAATTTTTTTACTAATTTGTAGTCGTTTTTTAAGGTAACAATTTTTTATAATACTTCAGGAGCTAACGAAACTATTTTAGTAAAGTTTAACTGCCTTAATTCTCGAGGGATCGCTCCAAAAATCCGGGTTCCTTTTGGATTTCCCTCTTGATCAATGACAACGGCTGCATTGTCAGTATAACATATTATCATACCGTTTTCTCGTTTGAGTTCTTTACATGTACGTACGATTACGGCTCTAATAACTTCGGATCTTTCTAGAGGCATATTAGGAACTGCTTCTTTAATTACAGCAACAATAACATTACCAATATGCGCATATTGCTGATTACCAACTCCTATGATTCGAATACACATCAATTTTCGAGCTCCACTGTTATCTGCTACATTCAAAATTGTCTGAGGTTTAATCATATCTTTTTTTCCTACAAACGGATGAAATAAGAAAGAAATATTCATATTTTCTGTCCAGAAATGGGTTAATCATTCATACTAAATCTTTTTTTTATATATCTTTATACTGAAATAATAAATTGAGTTCGTATAGGCATTTTGCGCGCCGCTATTGAAATAGCTGCTTTAGCTACGGTTTCGGATACTCCACTCATTTCATAAAGTATTCGGCCTGGTTTAACAACGAATACCCAATATTCAGGAGAGCCCTTTCCCGAACCCATACGTGTTTCTGCCGGTCTTACTGTAACAGATTTATCGGGAAAAATACGTACCCATATTTTTCCCCCGCGGCGTGCATATCTTGTCATTGCTCTGCGTCCTGCTTCTATTTGTCTAGCTGTGATCCAAGCTGGTTCAAGTGCTTGAAGAGCATATTTGCCGAACGATATTTTATTGCCTCGACAAGATATTCCTTTCATTCTTCCTCTATGTTGTTTACGAAATCTGGTTCTTTTCGGGTTATAGTCGATGTCATTCCATCTCTATTTCAGAACTGGACATGAGAATTTCTTCTCATCCAGCTCCTCGCAAATAAAAAGAAAGGGTATAAAAAAATGAGATTTTCTATTATAAATAGAATTTTATTTGATAAATATAAAATATATTATATTAATTTGAAGGAAACCTTTTTTTATTTCTATGTAAATCATAAATTAGACTTATGCCACAACACAAGCCAATACTTTTTTGATTTCGCGGGCGAATATTGACGCTTTACTGCTATACCCTACAGGGATATATTAATTTTTATTCTTTCTTGGGGTTTTTCGCCATCCCACCTATGGGTATTTTCTGATATTCCATATTTTGATATTCCATATTTTTTAGTTTTTAATGGAATTTTATTTGATACAGTCATAGGTTATTTCGTTCCTATAGCTTTGCCTTTTTAATGGTTAGGTTTGACTTCTGCAATGAAGCTTTAAACAATATTTGTATTAGTCAATTTATTTAGTTTTATTAACTCGAAGCTCTTTATTCTGTATTTTTTTCTCATTATGCTATTACTATTATTAGTTATTAGCAAATGAATATTAAGAATTTTCATGCTTTATCACATTGCTTTTTATGACATGAGTCATAGACCATCCATATTTGAATGATATATCTTTTTTCTTATTCTTTTTTCTTCCTTTCTATCATCCTCTCGTTTATCCACATCCCTTTCTTTTTTAACATGTAATCATATTTATTTAACAAAGTTTACAGTTGCTATAACCATATAATTGATTGATTTACTCATTCCTATAGTAACTTTTCATTGGGATCTCAATAATAAAAAGCAATCAGCTTATTTTTGTTAAGTTTAGAAGTAGTATTTAGTAAAGCTTTTTTACTCTTACTATTAAATTCTAAAGACAAAATGAACGAATCGCACACTAAGCATAGCAATTTATATAAAAATAGAGTTTTGATTAAACCTTATAGAATTAAATGGAAATTGTCTATTATTAATATTTTTTGGTAAAAAAGGAAAAGACAAAGAGAATTCTCTCTTTATTTTTCTTCATTTAAGAATATCCAAATTTTTATGCCTAATACTCCATAGATAGTACGAATTGTTGACAAATAATAATCTATTTTAGCACGAATTGTTTGTAGAGGAACCCTGCCTTCTCTCATCCATTCAACACGTGCAATTTCTTTTCCGTCGATACGACCTGCAATTTGTACTTGAATTCCTTTTGTATCCGTTTGTTCTGTTAATTCAATAGCTTTTTTCAGTGCCTTTCGAAAAGAAACTCGATTTTTTAATTGTAAAGCTATATATTCGGCAAGAATACTGGGTTTTCCATAAGGTTTTTCTATTTTTGTTATAGCAATATTGAGTCTTCGGTTGATAGAATTCAATTTCTTTTCTACATTTATCCGTAATTCTTCTATTACTTGTGTTTGACCTTCGACTAATACATTTTGAAATCCAATATAGAGGATGACTTGAGTTAAATCAATTTTTTTCTTTATTTCGATATGTCCAATTCCTTCGAAACCAGAGGCTATTCTTTTATTCCTTTGTACATAATCTTTGATACAATTCCTTATTTTTTCATCTTCTTGTAGATTTGCAGAATAGTTTTTGGATTGTGCGAACCAAAAGGAATGATGACTTTTTGTTGTACCAAGTCTGAAACCAAGTGGATTTATTTTTTGTCCCATATTTATGATTATATAATTTTTATGTTATTTGAATATTCTATTTCTTTTTTATTTGTCTACTTAATTTCTGCTTTCTTATAAAGTCAAAGTAGAAAATATTCCAATATATAGAATTAAGAAATTCCTTAGCGAATTTTATTTTAATTTAAGTTTTAGATTGATCCATAAAGGATTTTTCTTTTAATACAATTTTTATATGACATGTGGGTCTTTTGATCATATAACTCCGTCCTTGAGCCCGGGGTCTTAGCCTTTTTACAATAATACTCTTATTCACTTCGGCACTAGTAATGACTAAATTTGCTTCGTTTAAACCCATATTATGATTAGCATTTGCTGCTGCCGAATAAACCAATTTTAAAATGAGATAAGATGCACGATAAGGCATAAGTTCTAGTATCATAAGTGTTTCCTCATAGGAACGTCCGCGAATCTGATCAATTATTCTTTGTGCTTTTAAAAAAGAGATACCCATCTGTTTCCCTAAAACTATTATTTCTTTACTCGAATTTGAGCTATTTTTTCTAGAGGTATCCGTTATCTTTTTCTGATTTGTCATAATATTTCTCCTGTCTTCGTTTTTCTTTAATCTTAATGTATTACAAACAACACCCAACAGATTGGGTGTTGTTTGTAATACATTAACGACGCGATTTATTATCGTTTCTTGCATGTCTCGCGAAAGTCAGAGTCGGTGCAAATTCTCCCAGTTTGTGACCTACCATACGATCTGTTATATAAATAGGTAGATGTTCTTTTCCATTATGAATAGCGATTGTATGGCCAATCATTGTGGGGATAATGGTAGATGCCCGAGACCAAGTGACTATTATTTCTTTCTCTTCCTTCATGTTGAGTTTTTCAATTTTGACCGATAAATGATTAGCTACAAAGGGATTTTTTTTTAGCGAACGTGTCACAGCTGATTACTCCTTTTTTACATTTTTCAGATTGGTTTGGTATTCTATGTCCAATATCTCGATTGAAGTATGGAGGTCAGAATAAAGAAAATAATTAGGAATGGGAAAAAGGGAAAATCCTTTAGCTAGATAAGGGGCGGATGTAGCCAAGTGGATCAAGGCAGTGGATTGTGAATCCACCATGCGCGGGTTCAATTCCCGTCGTTCGCCCATCACATCACATTCTTTCCAATTAAAAAATTGGATTTTTCATATTCCTATTTACGGCGACGAAGAATAAAACGATCACTATATTTTTTCCTTTTCCTACTTCTTCTTCCAAGCGCGGGATAACCCCAAGGAGTTGTGGGCTTTTTTCTACCAATTGGGGCTCTACCCTCACCGCCCCCATGGGGATGGTCTACTGGGTTCATAACTACTCCTCTTACTACAGGACGCTTACCTAGCCAACACTTAGATCCGGCTCTACCCAAAATCTTTTGGTTCACTCCAACATTACCCACTTGTCCGACTGTTGCTAAGCAGTTTTTGGATATCAAACGTACCTCCCCAGAGGGTAATCTTAATGTGGCCGATTGTCCCTCTTTTGCAATAAGTTTCGCTACAGCACCCGCTGCTCTAGCTAATTGTCCACCCTTTCCACGTGTGATTTCTATGTTATGTATGGCCGTTCCTAAGGGCATATCGGTTGAAGTAGATTCTTCTTTTTTATCAATCAAAACCCCTTCCCAAACTGTACAAGCTTCTTCCAAAGCATACGGCTTTCTAGATGTATATGATGATATCTAGACAGATGGATCTTATATGAATCGTATGATGAGGTACCACATATATAGGAATCCCAATCTGCCGAATCACTCATGTTAGGATTATGATCTTCTACATCCTAGGTCTCCTTGTTCCGTCATCTGGCTTATGTCCTTCATGTAGCATTCAGACCGAATGATTCTATGAGATTACGTCGATACCGCCACATATTTCGGGTAACGGTAACGTAGGAGACATCCCTATTTTTCCCCGGGGGTATTAATTACCACTGTCTAGCTTTCAATTCGCCTCTGACCATCAAATGAAATGTGAATAAAACGTCCTCCTCTCTTTGATTGGAAACAAGGGGCGCTTCCGGTTCTGTGCATGCTTCAAACCATTTTGTCTTCTCCATATTACCATATCTCTAGAGTCAATAATTTTCGATGAGGAACTACTGAACTCAATCACTCGCTGCCGTGACTCAACAGTTTTCTGTTGAGGTCTATCCCGTCGAGGTACTCCAATTGGATCAGTGATCGATTTCTAGGTTTCGTCGTAAACCTAATTGGCTACTTCCAATTACGTAAATCCATAGTTCAAACCGCACTCAAAGGTAGGGCATTTCCCATTGATATAGGAACTTCTGTACCAGAAACAACGGTATCTCCAATTATAGCCCCTCTGGGATGTAAAATGTATCTCTTCTCACCATCCCCATAGTGTATGAGACAAATGTATGCATTTCGATTAGGGTCGTATTCTATGGTTATGATTCTACCAGATATTTCTTTTTGATTCCGTCGAAAATCGATTTGACGGTATAGACGTTTATGACCTCCCCCTCTATGCCTTGCGGTAATGATTCCTCTGGCATTACGACCTTTACCACAATGATGCCGTCCATAGATCAAATGAGTTCTTGGATTGGATTTCACTTGGCTGTCTACGGCTCCATTGCGTGTGCTTGGGATAGAAGTTTTGTATAAATGTATCGCCGTGTTATTAAGTATTTTGCTTTAAGTTCTTTTCTCTATAAGAGGTGGAATAGAATAACCCGGTTGAAGCGTAATGATCATACGTCTGTAACGTCCCATTCTTCTACCCTTTCGGGGTAGTCGATGACTATTCATAGCTATTACCTTGACACCAAAGAAGAGTTCGACCCAATGCTTTATTTCTGTCCTATTTGATCCTGATTCGACATTAGAAGTATATTGATTGTTCCCCAATAACCGAATACTCTTTTCTGTAAATACTGCGTGTTTGATTCCATCCATAAATCCATTTTATTCCCTATGAGTTCCAGTATCGATAAGAATTCTAGTTCTTACTGTTCATATGTTATGTTATGAATATACCATAACATTCGTTATGTATGGATGATGAGATATTGATACAGAGCCAATTCAAATAGACTTATTGAACGTTCCCATTGGCGTGCATCCAGCAGGAATTGAACCTACGAATTTGCCAATTATGAGTTGGGCGCTTTAACCATTCAGCCATGGATGCTTCACAGGGATCATCGTACATCGTGAATAACCAAATTCCAATTGAAATGAAATCTTTAGGAGGAATCAATGAAACGACACCAATTAACATCCTGGATCTTCGAATTGAGAGAGATATGGAGAGAGATCAAGAATTCTCATTATTTCTTAGATTCATGGATCAAATTTGATTCAGTGGGATCTTTCACTCACATTCTTTTCCGCCAAGAACGCTTTATGAAGCTCTTTGATCCCCGAATTGTGAGTATCCTACTTTCGCGTGATTCACAGGGTTCCACAAGCAATCGATATTTCACGATCCAAGGTGTAGTACTGCTTGTAGTAGTGGTCCTTATGTCTCGTATTAACAATCGAAAGATGGTCGAAAGAAAAAATCTCTATTTGATGGGGCTTCTTCCTATCCCTATGAATTCCATTGGGCCCAAAAAGGAGACATTTGAAGAATCTTTTTGGTCTTCCAACATCAATAGGTTGATTGTTTCGCTCCTTTATCTTCCAAAAGGGAAAAATCTTTCTGAGAGTTGCTTCATGGATCCGCAAGAGATTACTTGGGTTCTCCCAATAAATCAGAAATGTATCATGCGAAGTTCGCGGTGGTGGAGGAACCAGATCGGAAAAAAGAGGGATTTGAGTTGTAAGATATCTAATGAAACCGTAGCAGGAATTGAGATCTCATTCAACGAGAAAGATAGCAAATCTAAATATATGGAGTTTCCTTTTTTATTTTATATGGATGATCCGATCTGCAAGGACCATGATTGGGAATTGTTTGATCGTCTTTCCCCCAGTAAGAAGCGAAACATAATCCACTTGGATTCGGGGCAGCTATTCGAAATCTTAGGGAAAGACTTTCTTTGTTATATCATGTCTGCTTTTCGTGAAAAAAGACCAATGGAAGGGAAGGCTTTCTTCAAACAACAAGGAGCTGAGGCAACTATTCAATCAAATGATATCGAGCATGTTTCCCATCTCTTCTCGAGAAACAAGTGGGGCATTTCTGTACGAAATAGTGCTCCATTTCATATGTGGCAATTCCGCCAAGATCTCCGCGTTAGTTGGGGGAAGAATCCGCACGAATCGGTGAGAAATGTATCGAAAGAGAATTGGATTTGGTTAGACAGTGTGTGGTTGGGGAGCAAGGATCGGTTTGTTAGCAAGTTACGGAATGTATTGTCAAATATTCCATATGATTCCACAAGTTTCGTTCAAGTAAAGGATTCTAGCCAATGGAAAGGATCTTCTGATCAATGCATGGATCATTTCGATTCCATTAGAAATGAGGATTCAGAATCCTACGCATTGATCGATCAAGCAGAGATTCAGCAACTAAAAGAAAGATCTATTCTTTTGGATCCTTCCCTTATTCAAACTCAAACGGAACGAACAGAGATAGAATCAGATCGATTTCCGAAATGCCTTTTTGGATCTTACTACATGTCCTGGCTATTCACGGAACGTGAGAAGCAGATCAATAATCATCTGCTTACGGAAGAAATCGACGAATCTCTTGGGAATCCCACAAGTACAAGATCCATTTGTTCTTTTTTCTCTGACAGATGGTCAGAACTCCATCTGGGTTCGAATCCTACTGAGAGGTCCACTAGATATCATACATTTTTGAAGAAAAAACAAGATGTTTCTTTTGTTCTTTCCAGTCGATCGGAAAATAAAGAAATGGTTGATATATTCAAGATAATGACGTATTTACAAAAAACCGTCTCAATTCATCCTATTTCATCAGATCCGGGATGTGACATGGTTCCGAAGGATGAATCGGATATGGACAGTTCCAATAAGATTTCATTCTTGAGCAAAAATCCATTTTTCCATTTATTTCATCCATTCCATGACCGGAACAAAGGGGAATACACGTTACACCACGATTTGAAATCAGAAGAAGGATTTCCAGAACTATTCACTCTATCAATAACCGAGCCGGATCTGTTGTATCATAGGGGATTTGCCTTTTCTATTGATTCCTACGGGTTGAATCAAACAAAATTCTGGAATGGGGTATTCCACTCCAGAGATGAGTCGAAGAAGAAATCTTTCTTGGTTCTACCCCCTCTTTTTTATGAAGAGAATGAATCTTTTTCTCGAAGGATCAGAAACAAATGGGTCCGGATCCACTGCGGGAACGATTTGGAAGATCAAAAACGAAAAACAGCAGTATTTGCTAGCAACAACAACAACATAATGGGGGCAGCCAATCCCAATCAATATAGATTGAGATTGATCAAAAATCTGATGCAAATCAAATATCGCACCTATGTATACATAGGAAATGTATCCAATCGATTCTTTTTAATGAATCGGTATCCTGATGCGTATAGATACAAATGTTCCAATGGGAGCAAGAGTGAACATTGGGAAGATTTTGTTTCTGAACAGAAGAAGCGTTTTCAAGTAGTGTTCGATCGATTATGTATTAATCAATATTCAATGAATTGGTTCGAGGCTATCGACAAACAACATTTGTCTAAGTCACTTCGTTTCTTTTTGTCCAAGTCACTTCCCCTTTTCTTTGTGAGTATCGGGGATATCCCCATTCATAGATCCGAGATCCGCATCTATGAATTTCAAGATCCGAATGATCCACTCTGCAATCAGTTGTTAGAATCAGTAGGTGTTCAGGTCGTTCATTTGAATAAATGGAAACCCTTCTTATTCGGCGATCATGATACTTTCCCAATACCGAAATTCTTGATCAATGGGGGAACAATAGTATCATTGTTGTTCAAAAAGATACCAAAGTGGATGATGGATTCATTGCATACTATAAAGAATCGCAGGAAACCCTTGGATTCCTATTTCTCAAGGATATCTCACGATCGAGACAACTGGCTGAATCCCGTGGAACCATTTCATAGAAGTTCATTGATATCCTCTTTTTATAAAGCAAATCCACTTCGATTCTTGAATGATCCGCATCACTTCTGGTTCGATTGTACCAAAAGATTCCCCTTTTATGTGGAAAAGACCCGTATCCATAATGAGGATTTGACGCATGGACAATTCCTCAATATCTTGTTCATTCGCAACAAAAAATGTTCTTTGTGCGTCGGTAAAAAAAAGCAGATTTTTTTGGAGATAGAGACTATCTCACCAATCGAGTCACGGGTATCTGACATATTCATACCTAAAGATTTTACACAAAGTGGTGACGAGACGTATAACTTGCACAAATCTTTCCATTTTCCAATTCGATCCGATCCATTCGTTCGTAGCGTTATTTACTCTTACTCGATCGCAGACATTTCTGCAACACCTCTAATAGAGAAAAAAATAGTCCATTTTGAAAGAACTTATTGCCATCCTCTTTCAGATATGAATCTATCTGATTCAGAAGGGAAGAACTTGCATCAGTATCTCGGTTTGAATTCAAGCATGGGTTTGACTCACACTCCATGTTCTGAGAAAGGTTTACCATCCAGAAAGAGGAAAAAAGGGAGTCTTTGTCTAAAGAAATACGTTGAGAAACAACAGATGTATAGAATCTTTCAACGAGATAGTGCTTTTTCCAATCTCTCCAAATGGAATCTGTTCCAAACATATATGCCATGGTTCCTTACTTCGACAGGGTGCAAATATCTCCATTTCACCCTTTTAGATACTTTTTCAGACCCATTGCCGATACTAAGTAGCAGTAAACATTTTGTATCTATTGTTCATGCTATTATGCATGGCTCAGATATATCATGGCTAATTCCTCAGAGGGTTCTTCCACAAAGGACTCTGCTAAGTGTAACTGAGATTTTGAGTAAGTGTTTACTTTTTCTGTCCGAAGAGAGGATTCATCGAAATAATGAGTCACCTGCTCTCTTGCTATGGGCACATCTGAGATCAACACATGCTCGGGAGTTTCTCTATTCAATCCCTTTTCTTCTTCTTGTTGCTGGATATCTCGTTCGTATACATCTTCTCTTCGCTTCCCGAGCCTCTAGTGAGTTACAGACAGAGTTCGAAAAGATCCAATCTTGGATGATTCCATCATACAATATGGAGTTGCAAAAACTTCTAGATAGGTATCCGACATCTGAACAGAATTCTTTCTGGTTAAAGAATCTCTTTCTAGTTGTTCTGGAACAATTAGGAGATTCTCTGGAAGAAATACGGGGTTCTTCTTATGGTGGCAACATGCTATTGGGTGGTGGTCCCGCTTATGTGGTCAAATCAATACGTTATAATAAGAAATCTTGGAATAGCAATCTCATCGATCTAATAAGTATCATACCAAATCCCATCAATCGAATTGCTTTTTCGATAAATACGAGACATCTAAGCCGTACAAGTAAAGAGATCTATTCCTTGATAAGAAAAAGAAAAAACGTGAACGGTGATTGGATTGATGATAAAATAGAATCTTGGGTCGCGAACAGTGATTCGATTGATGATGAAGAAAGAGAATTCTTGGTTCAGTTCTCCACCTTAACGACAGAAAAAGGGATTGATCCAATTCTATTGAGTCTCACTCATAGTGATGATTTATCAAAGAATGCCTCTGGTTATCAAATGATTGAACAACCGGGATCCATTTACTTACGATACTTAGTGGACATTCATCAAAAGTATCTAATGAATTATGAGTTTAATAGATCCTGTTTAGCAGAAAGACGGATATTCCTTGCTCATTATCAGACAATCACTTATTCACAAACCTCGTGTGGGGCTAATCGTTTTCATTTCCCATCTCATGGAAAACCCTTTTCGCTCCGCTTAGACCTATCCCCTTCTAGGGGCATATTAGTGATAGGTTCGATAGGAACTGGACGATCTTATTTGGTCAAATACCTAGCGACAAATTCCTATGTTCCTTTTATTACGGTCTTTCCGAACAAGTTCCTGGAGGACAAGTCTCAGGGTTATCTTATTGATGATATCCATATGGATGATAGTAGCGATATCCATATGGATGATAGTAGCGATATCGATATGGATGATCGTAGCGATATCGATATGGATGATAGTGACGATATGGATGATGACCTTGATATGGAGCTGCTAACTATGATGAATGTCCCAACTATTTCTATGACGCCGAAAATAGAAAGAGACCAATTGGATATCACCTTTCAATTCGAATTAGCAAAAGCGATGTCTCCTTGCATAATATGGATTCCAAACATTCATAATCTCTATGTGAATGGGAATGAGTCGAATTACTTATCCCTCGGTCTATTAGAGAACTATATCTCCGGGGATTGTGAAAGATGCTCCACTAGAAATATTCTTGTTATTGCTTCGACTCATATTCCAAAAAAGGTGGATCCCGCTCTAATAGCTCCAAATAAATTCAACGCATGCATTAAGATACGAAGGCTTCTTCTTCCACAACAACGAAAGCACTTTTTCATTCTTTCATATACCAGGGGATTTCACTTGGAAAAGGAAATGTTCCATGCTAACAGATTCGGGTCCATAACCATGGGTTCCAATGCACGAGATCTTGTAGCACTCATCAATGAGGCCCTATCCATTAGTATCACACAGAAGAAATCCATTATAGAAACTAATACAATCCGATCAGCTCTTCATAGGCAAACTTGGGATTTGCGATCCCAGGTAAGATCGGTTCAGGATCATGGGATACTCTTTTATCAGATAGGAAGGGCTGTTGCACAAAATGTACTTCTAAGTAATTGCCCCATAGATCCTATATCTATCTATATGAAGAAGAAATCATGTCAAGAAGGGGATTCTTATTTGTACAAATGGTACTTTGAACTTGGAACGAGCATGAATAAATTAACGATACTTCTCTATCTTTTGAGTTGTTCTGCCGGATCGGTCGCTCAAGATCTTTGGT